AAACGTATAAACCCAATTCCAATTCAATGAAAATGAAATTTTTAGGAGGAATCAAATCAATGAAAGGGCATCAATTCAAATTCTGGATCCTCGAATTGAGAGAGATATTGAGAGAGGTCAAGAATTCTCACTATTTCTTAGATCCATGGATCAAATTCAATTCAGTGGGATCTTTCACTCACATTTTTTTCCATCAAGAACGTTTTATGAAACTTTTTGACCTCCGAATTTGGAGTATCCTACTTTCACGTGATTCGCAGGGTTCAAAAAGCAATCGATATTTCATGATCATGATCAAAGGTGTAGTACTGCTTGTAGTAGCGGTCTTTATATCTCGTATTAACAATCGAAAGATGGTCGAAAGAAAAAATCTCTATTTGATGGGGCTTCTTCCTATACCTATTTCCATTGGACCCAGAAATGAGATATTGGAAGAATCTTTTTGGTCTTCCAATATCAATAGGTTGATTGTTTCGCTCCTGTATCTTCCAAAAGGGAAAAAGATTTCTGAGAGTTGTTTCATGGATCCGCAAGAGAGTACTTGGGTTCTCCCAAAAAAGAAAAAGTGTATTATGCCTGAATATAACCGGAGTTCGCGGTGGTGGAGGAACCGGATCGGAAAAAAGAGGGATTCTAGTTGTAAGATATCTAAAGAAACCGTAGCTGGAATTGAGATCTCATTCAAAGAGAAAGATAACAAATATCTGGAGTTTCTTTTTTTATCCTATACGCATGATCCGATCCGCAAGGACCATGATTGGGAATTGTTTGATCGTCTTTCTCCGAGGAAGAAGCGAAACATAATCAACTTGAATTCGGGACAGCTATTCGAAATCTTAGGGAAAGACTTGATTTGTTATCTCATGTCTGCTTTTCGTGAAAAAAGACCAATTGAAGGGGAGGGTTTCTTCAAACAACAAGGAGCTGAGGCAACTATTCAATCAAATGATATTGAGCGTGTTTCCCATCTCTTCTCGAGAAACAACTGGGGTATTTCTTTGCAAAATTGTGCTCAATTTCATATGTGGCAATTCCGCCAAGATCTTTTCGTTAGTTGGGGGAAGAATCAGCACGAATCGGATTTTTTGAGGAACGTATCGAGAGAGAATTTGATTTGGTTAGACAATGTGTGGTTGGTAAACAAGGATTGGTTTTTTAGCAAGGTACGGAATGTGTTGTCAAATATTCAATATGATTCCACAAGATCTATTTTCGTTCAAGTAAGGGATTCTAGCCAATTGAAAGGATCTTCTGATCAATCCATAGATCATTTCGATTCCATTAGAAATGAGGATTCAGAAGATCCCACATTGATCGATCAAACAGAGATTCAGCAACTAAAAGAAAGATCGATTCTTTGGGATCCTTCCTTTCTTCAAACGGAACGTGAGAAGCAGATGAATAATCATCTGCTTCCGGAAGAAATCGAAGAATTTCTTGGGAATCCTACAAGATCAATTCGTTCTTTTTTCTCTGACAGATGGTCAGAACTTCATCTGGGTTCGAATCCTATTGAGAGGTCCACTAGAGATCAGAAATTTTTGAAGAAAAAACAAGATGTTTCTTTTGTCCCTTCCAGGCGATCGGAAAATAAGGAAATGGTTGATATATTCAAGATAATTACGTATTTACAAAATACCGTCTCAATTCATCCTATTTCATCAGATCCGGGATGTGATATGGTTCCGAAGGATGAACCGGATATGGACAGTTCCAATAAGATTTCATTCTTGAACAAAAATCCATTTTTTGATTTATTTCATCTATTCCATGACCGGAACAAAAGGGGATACACGTTACACCACGATTTTGAATCAGAAGAGAGATTTCAAGAAATGGCAGATCTATTCACTCTATCAATAACCGAGCCGGATCTGGTGTATCATAGGGGATTTGCCTTTTCTATTGATTCCTACGGGTTGGATCAAAAAAAATTATTGAATGAGGTATTCAACTCCAGAGATGAATCGAAAAAGAAATCTTTATTGGTTCTACCTCCTCTTTTTTATGAAGAGAATGAATCTTTTTATCGAAGGATCAGAAAAAAATCGGTCCGGATCTACTGCGGGAATGATTTGGAAGATCCAAAACTAAAAACAGCGGTATTTGCTAGCAACAACATAATCAACATAATGGAGGCACAATATATGGAGGCACGATATAGATTGATCCGAAATCTGATTCAAATCCAATCTAGCACCTATGGGTACATAAGAAATGTATCTAATCGATTCTTTTTAATGAATAGATCCGATCGCAACTTCGAATATGGAATTCAAAGGGATCAAATAGGAAACGATACTCTGAATCATATAACTATAATGACGATCAACCAACATTTATCGAATTTGAAAAAGAGTCAGAAGAAATGGTTTGATCCTCTTATTTCTCTTTCTCGAACCGGGAGATCCATGAATCGGGATCCTGATGTATATAGATACAAATGGTCCAATGGGAGCAAGAATTTCCAGGAACATTTGGAACATTTCGTTTCTGAACA